AGTCGGAGTGATAGTGGCAGTTCTAGTTTCAGAAATGTTGATTCTTTATTTGATATCAGGGATATTTGGAATTTGATGTCTTATAACATTTTTTTAGTTAGAGTTAGGAATAGTAATGGTGACAGTTTTTCTGTATGTTTTGATATTGAAAATCAGATTTTTGAGATTGACAATGATAGTTCTTTTCTGAGTGAACTAGAAAGTTTTTTTTCTAATTATTTAAATAGTGGGTCTAAGAGAAACAATCACTACTATTATCATTACATATATGATACTCAATCTAGTTGGAATAATCACATTAATAGTTGCATTGATAATTATCTTCGTTTTGAAGTCGGTATTAATAGTTCCATTTCGGGTGGTACCGACAATTACAGTGACAGTTACATTTATAGTTTCATTTGTACTGAAAATGTAACTGGTAGTGAAAGTGGGAGTTCTGGTATAAGAACTAGTAAAAATGGCAGTGATTTCAATATAAGAAGAAGATCTAATGATTTCGGTAGAAATAAAAAATACAGACATTTATGGATTCAATGCGAAAGTTGTTATGGATTAAATTATAAAAAATTTTTTAGGTCAAAAATGAATATTTGTGAACAGTGTAGATATCATTTGAAAATGAGCAGTTCAGATAGAATCGAACTTTCGATTGATCCGGGGACTTGGGATCCTATGGATGAAGATATGTTCTCTATGGACCCCATTGAATTTCATTCAGAGAGGAAACCCTATAGAGATCGTATCGATTCTTATCAAAGAAAGACAGGTTTAACTGAAGCTGTTCAAACAGGCATAGGTCAACTAAATAGTATTCCCATAGGAATTGGAGTTATGGATTTTAAGTTCATGGGAGGTAGTATGGGATCCGTAGTAGGCGAGAAAATCACCCGTTTGATCGAGTATGCTACTAGTCGATCTTTACCTGTCATTATTGTGTGTGCTTCTGGAGGAGCGCGCATGCAAGAAGGAAGTTTGAGTTTGATGCAAATGGCTAAAATATCTTCCGCTTCATATAATTATCAATCAAATAAAAAATTATTCTATGTATCAATCCTTACATCTCCTACAACCGGTGGAGTAACAGCCAGTTTTGGTATGTTGGGAGATGTCATTGTTGCTGAACCTAATGCCTACATTGCATTTGCGGGTAAAAGAGTAATTGAACAAACATTGAATAAGACAGTACCCGATGGTTCACAAGCGGCTGAGTATTTATTCCATAAAGGCTTATTTGACCCAATTGTACCACGTAATCCTTTAAAAGGTGTTCTGAGTGAGTTATTTCAGCTCCACGGTTTCTTTCCCTTGAGTCAAAATTCAAAATATTAATTTCTAAATATTAATAATTTATTAAATTAAATAAATTATTAATATTTAATTATAATTATATATAATATAAATTATTATATATAATATAAATATAATTTATTATATTAAATATAATAAATTATATATAATATAAATATAATTATTAAATAATATTATAAATATAATACAGTTTATGATATATACTTAGGATAGATATATACTTAGGATAGATATACTTATCATATCATAAGATATCTTTCTCTTTCTATCTAATAGATAGAAATATTAAATCGAGGCACCCATTCTATGACAGATCTCAACTTACCCTCTATTTTTGTGCCTTTAGTGGGCCTAGTATTTCCGGCAATTGCAATGGCTTCTTTATTTCTTCATGTCCAAAAAAATAAGATTGTCTAGATCCGATGGGACCAAATCTCATCAATTTATTTCAACACTGGATCATAATACAGATATTTATTTAGTGTAATATGGTACGATATGTGACTCTTTACGAACACAAATGAAAGAACTGTTATGCATGCGGATACATGATATCCGCATAAATGCATGTATATGCAGGTATAGCTGGTTAAATTAAAAATGGATCGGCGAATATTTTATTTAAATGGAAAGTCAATGTATCTAACAAATTACTTCTAACGGTTTACATCAGAATAGTGCTAGTTAATGAAAGTTACTTCGGGATCAAGAAAGTAAAATTCATTTGGGTTATTCTCTCAATTCCAATCGAATGCAACTGGATCTAGTAGAGTATGAATTGGCGATCAGAACATATATGGATAGAACTTATAATGGGGTCTCGAAAAACAAGTAATTTTTTCTGGGCCTGTATCCTTTTTTTAGGTTCACTAGGATTCTTAGTGGTTGGAACTTCCAGTTATCTTGGTAGGAATCTGATATCCGTATTTCCATCTCAGCAAATTATTTTTTTTCCACAGGGGATAGTGATGTCTTTCTATGGGATCGCAGGTCTATTCATTAGCTCTTATTTGTGGTGCACAATTTTATGGAATGTAGGTAGTGGTTATGACCGATTCGATAGAAAAGAAGGAATAGTGTGTATTTTTCGTTGGGGATTTCCTGGAATAAATCGTCGCATCTTCCTTCGCTTACTTATGAGAGATATCCAATCCATCAGAATGGAGGTTAAAGAGGGTCTTTATCCTCGTCGTGTCCTTTATATGGAAATCAGAGGCCAAGGAGCCATTCCCTTGACTCGTACTGATGAGTATTTTACTCCACGAGAAATTGAACAAAAAGCTGCCGAATTGGCTTATTTCTTGCGCGTACCAATTGAAGTATTTTGAAATGAACTGAAGAAAAAATTGAAAAAAAAACTTGCTAATTTCCTTTTTAATACAACCTAATACTCTATCTGATATTTCTCTGAAGTACGAGTTCTATAAAAAGGTATTGAACCCATGGATCTATTTCCTATTTTTGTCTAATAATTTAGATCTCGGATCTATAAGGAAAGGAATATAGAAATAGAATAAGGGTCCTTTTAGGATAAAAATGAAAAAAAAAAAGAAAGCAGGGGTCTCCCTCCCATATATTTCATCCATAATATTTTTGCCCTGGTGGGTCTCTCTCTCATTTAATAAATGTCTGGAACCTTGGGTTACTAATTGGTGGAATACCGGGAAATCCGAAACTTTTTTGAATGATATTCAAGAGAAAAACGTTCTAGAAAGATTCATAGAATTGGAAGAACTATTCCTCTTGGATGAAATGATAAAGGAGTACCCGGAGACGCATATACAAAAACTTCGTATAGGAATACACAAGGAAACGATACAATTGGTCAAAACACACAATGAATATCATCTCCATATCATTTTGGATTTCTCGACAAATATAATTTGTTTCGCTATTCTAAGTGGTTATTTTATTCTGGGTAATGAAGAACTTGTCATTCTTAATTCTTGGATTCAGGAATTCCTCTATAACTTAAGTGACACAATAAAAGCTTTTTTGATTCTTTTAGTTACTGATTTATGGATCGGATTTCATTCGACCCATGGTTGGGAACTAATGATTGGTTCGGTCTACAACGATTTTGGATTGGTTCATAATGATCAAATTATATCTAGTCTTGTTTCCACTTTTCCAGTTATTCTAGATACAATTGTGAAATATTGGATCTTCTATTATTTAAATCGTGTATCTCCTTCACTTGTAGTCATTTATCATTCAATGAATGAATGAAGAACTCATTTGATCTCCTGATATCAATCAAATCAGAATCTTTCTTCGTATATAAAGAAAACATTTTCAATCTTACTTAATCCTTTAATACTTCTAGTTCTTCAAGGTATTCGTCCTATATTCCAGTACAATTATCCCAGTACAATGACAGACTCGTGTATAGGGAACTATACTAGCTACCTATCTAATTTATTGTAGAAATTCCGGGATCAATGATTGGACATGCAAAATAGAAATACTTTTTCTTGGGTAAAGGAACAGATGACTCAATCGATTTCTATATCGATCATGATATATGTAATAACTCGGGCATCTATTTCAAATGCATATCCCATTTTTGCGCAGCAGGGTTATGAAAACCCACGAGAAGCAACTGGACGAATTGTATGTGCCAATTGCCATTTAGCTAATAAGCCCGTGGATATTGAAGTTCCGCAAGCCGTGCTTCCTGATACTGTATTTGAAGCAGTTGTTCGAATCCCTTATGATATGCAACTGAAACAAGTTCTTGCTAATGGTAAAAAGGGGGCTTTGAATGTAGGGGCTGTTCTTATTTTACCCGAGGGATTCGAATTAGCCCCCCCCGATCGTATTTCTCCCGAGTTGAGAGAAAAGATGGGAAATCTGTCTTTTCAGAGTTATCGTCCCAATAAAAGAAATATTCTTGTGATAGGTCCTGTTCCCGGTCAGAAATATAGTGAAATCGCCTTTCCCATTCTTTCCCCCGACCCTGCTACGAGGAAAGACGTTCACTTCTTAAAATATCCCATATATGTAGGTGGGAACAGAGGAAGGGGTCAGATTTATCCTGATGGGAGCAAGAGTAACAATACAGTCTATAATGCTACATCAGCAGGTATAGTAAGCAGAATAGTACGTAAAGAAAAAGGAGGATATGAAATAACCATAGTTGATGCATCGGATGGACATCAAGTGGTTGATATTATACCTCCAGGACCAGAACTTCTTGTTTCAGAGGGTGAATCTATCAAGCTTGATCAACCATTAACAAGCAATCCTAATGTAGGAGGGTTTGGTCAGGGAGATGCGGAAATAGTGCTTCAAGATCCATTACGTGTCCAAGGCCTTTTGTTCTTCTTGGCATCTGTTATTTTGGCACAAGTTTTTTTGGTTCTTAAAAAGAAACAGTTTGAAAAGGTTCAATTGTATGAAATGAATTTCTAGGTCCAGAAATTCCTTAACATCAAGTTGGTAAAAAGCAACAAATTATTGTCGATCGATACTTATGTATGATCAAAAAATTCTGTACTGTAAACCTTTTTGTTTATACTGTTTTTGTTTTGTTTGTGGGATGTCTGGAATTCATTACGTGTATCCCATTCCTAGTAATAGACTATAGGCATACAAATATAAAGGAAGAGAATACAAGGGAAGGATGGGAAAAATGAAAGGAACAAATACTTTTAGGAGGGATTACTAGTCTTCCTAATCTTCTATTC